AGAAAGTCGAAGTATATACTTTATTTGATACAAACTCTTTTTTTTTGAGGAGCCGCTGTGATAATGAGAAAGATTTCTACATATACACCAAAATCGGTTAATAATATCAGAATCTGTTAAATCGGCCCATACTGACTTACTAATGGGATGTCCTGAGGCGTTACAAAATTTTGCTTTAGCCAAGGATCCAATCATAAGACTAATTGGAACTGCAGTATTGAATTTCTTAATATTAATAACATTATCTATTATAAATGAATTTTCTAACATTTGACTCCGCACCACTGAAGGATTTAGTCGTACACTTGAAAGATAACCTAAAAAGTTAAGGAAATGGTTGGATAATTCATTTATATTAATCCTTTCCGGTTGAGACCATACATAAAAATGGCATTGCCATAAATGGGTAAGGTAATATTTCCACTTATTCATCAGAATGGGTATCCCTTTTGAAGCCAGAATCGATTTTCCTTGATACCTAACATAATGCATCAAAGGATCCTTGAACAACCATGGAATAGTCTGCAAATCTTTAGTAAAGACATCCACGAAATATTCTATTTTTCCATAGAAATAAATTCGTTCAAGAAGGGGTGCAAAAGATGTTGATTGCAAATACGATGATTGGTTACATAGAAAAACGAAAATGGATTCGTATTCATAGACATAAGAATTATATAAGAACAAGAACAATCTTCTATTTCTTCTTAGAACGGATCTTTTTGGAGAAAAAAAAGGATTCCAATTATGATTCGCGTAGAAAAAAAATCGTAAAAAATGTAAGGACGAGGCATCTTTCACCCAGTAACGAAGAATTTGAACCAATATTTCCAGATGGGCAGGATAAGGTATAAATATATTTGACACATAATTTAAATGGGGTAATTTATCCTCTAAAAAAGGAAATAGTGAATGAATTGATCGTAAATTATGAGATTCTTCTATTTTTTGCGCTTCTAGAGAAGATATTAAACGCAAGGAAAATGGAATTTCCACAATGACTGCAAATCCATCTGATATCATTTGAAAATACAAATTTGGGTTATGCCCAAAACATAGATTTTGTCTGGATTTAGAATCCTTAGCGGAAATAAGCAAATGATTCTGTTGATACATTCGATTGATTAAACGTTTAACAATTAGTAAACTGAATTTATTGTCATAACTTACATTTTCTAACATAATTGATCGATTTAAACCACAATCATGAGTAAGTGTATAAATATATTCTTGAAAGATAAGTGGATATAAAAGGTAAAAATCCTGTTGCCGAAATCTAGCCCGTTCTAAATATCTTTGGAATTCCTCCATTTGAAAAATATTATTTGAACCAAAGTAAAAGGTTTCTTGGGTTACCAAATGATACTATAGTGCGATACAACCAAAACAAGGTAGTTTTTATAGTAAGTTTTTATAGTAAGAAAAGAATGGATACCTTGGGTATAGGTGGATTCATCAATGAAGTCTATCCTTTTCTTGTTCCATCTAATTTACTAATTTATGTTCATTCTAAGATAACAAGATGGTTAGAAATCCTTTATTTTTTCAACTCAATCGCTCTTCTGATTTTGGAAAAAAATTCTCAATATGCTCCTTCTTCTACACATCCATTTCCATTCGATGATAAAATGGAGAATAATTAGGATTCATTAAAAAAATCGACAATCAACTCCCATTCATAAGAGAAGACTTTCCCACGCCAGGCACTAATATTTTTTTAACATATAATTAGATTAGGTAATCATTCCAAAATGAAGAACAGAAGCTCGTTGCTTTTTCTTTACCTCTAATATAATGAATTGGATCCATAAGGATCTACCCATTTATTCACTCGACACAATTTTAAATTCTTTATTGTTCCATTCCAACCAAAAAATAAAATACTATTTTATTTGGTAAGAATAAAATTTTTTCAGAATTATCTATTCATACGACATGCTGTTTTTTCCATTCATTCCCTTTGAGGATCAGTCGCGGTCTTACAAACCATACCGATGGTATGCACGAATCTCTTGCTTCATCCAAATGTGTAAAAAATTCTAGCCGCACTTAAAAGCCGAGTACTCTACCGTTGAGTTAGCAACCCGAATAAAAAAAAATGAAGTAATAAGTAAGATACATAGATAAAATCAAAATCAAAACAAATAGAAAGGATTATACAATTAAAAGATTAAACCGGCAAGAAATAAAATATATATATATTGAATATTGAACTAAAATAAATACGTGTATTTATTTACGATCGAATTATATCTGTTCAATATATTGTTGTCAATATAAATAAATATTGAGAAAATAAAAAAAAAATAAGGACTCGTGTTGGATTGGCACTCCATATCTAATCTAAATAGATATAAAATAAAGTGTAGACGGAATGGAAGAGTAAACTAAATAATAAAAAGATTATACAAAGTTATATATGACCCTACCCCCCACTTTTTTTATTTCATTAATTTTATTTCATTATGTTTAAATCCCTCCTTAAAAACTTCTGCCTTCTTTAAAATATCATGAACAGTTTCCGTAGGTTGAGCGCCATTTTTAAGGAAATAGATAATAGTAGGAATATTCAAATAAGTTTTCTTATTTATCGGATCATAAAAACCCATTTTGCGGATATCTCTTCCTTCTCTTTGAGATCGAACATCAATTGCAACGATTCGATAGACGGCTCATTGGGATAGATGTATATGAGCAATACCCCCCCTGGAAACGTATAGGAAGTTTTATCCTCATACGGCTCGATAAAAAACGATTTGAAGTTATGTCTATGTATAAAATTTAAATGTCAAATAGGTTCATAAAATCGATTAAATTATTTATATTCATAACTCAAGTTGGATAACTTTCAAATCGACCAAAGAAAATTATTTAGACGTTTTATTTATTGAGTGGTCTTTAACCCCCCCTTTTCTCGTTTAGAATCAATTTGTATTTTTTAATCGAATCGATCGGTGAGACAATTGAAAGGGGCTTTCCTTGTTTCAGAATACTTTATCTTTGCTTTGAATCATTAGGTTTAGACATTACTTCGGTGCTCTTTAATCCTTTCAAATTGACAGCAACATACCTTTTTGGTAGATTTTATTCTATACAAAGAATCATACGAACGATTGATTCTTGTGTGATACACTTTTGATCTAAAGATTTCTATCAAATCTAAAAAATTTTACTTTTTGATTTGAAACTTGAATTGAAACTTTTAGTTTTTATTTATATATCAAAAATATACTTACGAAGTTGTTCTAACTTATTGATTAGCGCTAACCCTAGATCTTTAATCTCGAGAAATAAATTATTAAGACTTTCTACTCGAGCTTCATCATGTACTATTTATTTACATTACAACCTAACAAAAATAGAGTTTCTAGTAAACAGAACAAACGATGTCGAGTTAAAAGCACCTTCGTTCTTATATAAAATGGTGGGTGTAAGAATCCACGATCAATCCTGTCCTTCAAGTCGCACGTTGCTTTCTACCACATCGTTTCAAACGAAGTTTTACCATAACATTCCTCTAATTTGAAACTGATATTAAATTCATTCCAGAATGGAATCATGAATAGTCATTGATTTAACTAGTACCCAAGACATAGAAATCAATACTTATTTTTTTTTCTATATATCTATATATGTAGTATATATGGATGAGTAACTATTTTTATGAATAAGTCTCATTGCAAATTTGCCAATATTTCAATATTGAATTGAAATTTTATTTTTTAATGTTTAAAATAAATAAACACAAATAAATGGTTTTTTTATTTAATCTATATCTTGAAGTTATTTGATAAGAAAGATTCACAAACCTTACATATCTTTGAATACCAAAGACTTTGTTTAATTAAATTGAACTACTTCGACATCATTAGTTAAATAAAGTTTTATTTACAATAAAGATTACACTACATTTAATCATTAGGTTTATTTGCAAATTGAATATTTAAAGCATAAAAAAACTAGATAGAGTGAAAAACAAATCGAATTATTTTTTAATTTTCACAGAATTAAGAATAGATAAAAAAGACGAATCTAAGAAAAGATTTAGGTTGTTAATCTTTAATAGGTTTGATAAAATAAGAATCGGAGGAATAGGGGATTTCTGTATTTAATTTATCCAATACACTAAAGAAGCACTTGTTACTAAGAATAAGTATTACTAAAAAGATCGATATTATATAGTAAATTATAGATACTGGTCTTACATATTTGACATATTTAAGACATCACAAACATTTTTCATAAAAATTAAAACTATTACTGAACTAAAAAAATAATAATACATATGATAACAATCCAAAAAATATAGAAACATTTCTTTTATATGTATTTTGTTTAATTTATAATTTAAAGTTAAATAATCTTTCTGTAATCTTTTCACAAAGTAAAAATAACTAAAAATAATAGGATTCAAATTTTTCCAAATGGGATTCAAAGAATCTACATCTATTACATATATAACCTTATTCTTTTCTAATTAAATCACATATACACAGATATTGAAATCGAAAACTTTCATTAGCATTACTAAGAAATTTCTATCGACTCTCCAAATTATCGGAATTTTATGGTTATGCTGAGTCATAAATTAAAAATTTATTTTTTTTTTAGGATCTTCGAAAAAGAGTCATGGATTTCGTTACTTAAATTGACATCCCATTTGAACGCACCTTAGTTTGTGAAAAAGATATGATTCTTTTGTGAATTTTTAAAACTCAGAAATAAGAATGACATTCTATCCAATATTACACTCTTACATGGAGAGTTCTTAAAAAAAGTAACCCTTATTGGACTAAAATAAGCAAGTTATTCTGGAACGGAAGGATTCGAACCTCCGAATGCTGGGATCAAAACCCAGTGCCTTACCACTTGGCGACGCCCCATTTAGATTTCGATTCAGCACTAATAAAACTAATAGTATTATTGCTTGTTCGTCAATTCTGACCCAAATATCTATGATTAAAATGTTGCTAGGATTTTGATATGTCTAAATTTAGAATTAAACTATATTTATTGATCATTACAGATAATTTAATTAAAATATTGTATGAAAGTCTAATTTCTTCTATTCCATTTTGAGTTTGAGAGTTGAAAGACTTTTGACTGGGCGAATTTAAATTTGGAATAAAAGAAGGAATTTTTTGGTCTACCTTACTTTACTTTTTTTTTTTTTCATTTTTATATTTATTTTTTATTCGAAATTCTATTAGAAACTCAATCAAAATCCAATTCTTTCCAAGAATAAAATATTTATTATGCTTAATATCTTTAATTTGATCTGTCTTAATTCTGTCCTTTATTCAAATAGTTTTTTCTTTGCCAAATTACCCGAAGCCTATGCTTTTTTGAATCCAATCGTAGATGTTATGCCAGTTATACCTCTATTCTTTTTTCTATTAGCATTTGTTTGGCAAGCTGCTGTAAGTTTTCGATAAGATCTTTAATACTATCCTAGAAAAATTCATGATTTATTCAAGAAAAAAGTTATAACAATTGATAAGATCAGACAAGTTTTATAATATAAATTATCGATTGAAACATTTTTAATTCGTAGATAGCCACGAAAACTGTGGATTCGCTCACTCGGGCTCTCTTTTCGAATGAAAGGAAAAGCTACTATTAAAATTAAGTAAGTATTAAAATTAAGTAAGGTTAAAATAACCTAAAATATCTAATTATCGATATAAAATATGAAAAAAATAGGTAATTAAATATTTTGATTTTATTATAAATATAAATGACTTTGTGATAATTTTTATCTTTTTCTAATGTAAAACAAAGCTTCAGTTAATGGTGTCAAAATGGAATATGTAATATAAAAACGGAGAATCTATTCTCTTTTTTCCTAAAAAAAAATGATCTTGGAGATTTTGTAATGCTTACTCTCAAACTCTTCGTTTATACGGTAGTGATATTCTTTGTTTCTCTCTTCATCTTCGGATTCCTGTCTAATGATCCAGGACGTAATCCCGGACGTGAAGAATAAAAAAATAAAATATTAAATCATCAGCAGAAAGGGAAAGAGAGGGATTCGAACCCTCGGTACGAATAACTCGTACAGCGGATTAGCAATCCACCGCTTTAGTCCACTCAGCCATCTCTCCCAAAAGCCTAATTACTATGTTACATTAGACATAAATTAAGTCTTGAAAAAGATCTTTCTTTATCTCTCTATACTTTATCTCTCTATAGTATATAGAGATATATACAAGATACAAGTTTTATCACTAATACAGGCCGGCTAGGGGTTGTTGACCCGGCCTGGCCATATTTTGATCCGATAAATCATAAAAAAAAAAGGCTTATTATTTATAAATAGATCCCCTTTTACTAATCTCATTAAGGTTACTGATAAAAGTTATGCTCACAATTGTTTTCTGATTATATATTAATTACGTCCAACGCACTTGTTCGACAAAAAGTATATTTATATATAATAATCTCATTGTAGCGGATATAGTTTAGTGGTAAAAGTGTGATTCGTTCTATTATCTCTCTTAACTATTAAGGGGTCTTTCGATTTTTTTATATTTCGATCAAAAACTTTATTTCTTAAAAGGATTAAATCCTTTACTTCTCGTCTTAATGAGAGATTCGAGGAAAAAGGTACATTCTCGTAATTTGTATATCGAAAGGTTAATTAAAAATTTAAAGATTAGATTATTAAATTGCGAAACATAATTTTTTTTTAACCAATTGAATGAGTAAAAAATCCATGGATAAAGATAGAAAATCGGATTTCTAATCGTAACTAAATCTTTAATTCTTGATTTTAAGAAAGGAAATTCAAGTAAAATAACTATTGAACGATGATTTTGGTTTACTAGAAACATCGATATATGGTTTTAGTTCGGTAGAAACAAAATACTTTTCCTCAGGATTATCTCAAATAGAAATAGAGAACGAAGTAACTAGAAAGGTTATAAAAAGCCTCCTCTTTTAGAGGGATCATCTAAAAAGCAAGGTATTTTGAATGCATTCAGAAAAAAAAAGCTGACATAGATGTTATGAGTTGAATTTTTTATAATTGAATTCTTAAATCTGTAAATTTAGCCATCTTACATAAAGGAGCCGAATGAAACTAAAGTTTCATGTTCGGTTTTGAATTAGAGACGTTAATTGACGTCGACTATAACCCCTAGCCTTCCAAGCTAATGATGCGGGTTCGATTCCCGCTATCCGCTTTACCTATATTCTATATTAAATGGAGTTTCCCCTTATGTTATTTGAATTTCCATTATAATAAATATATTATATACTTATTTATATACTTAATATAAATAAGTATATAAATAAGTATATAAATAAGTATTTTTTACATTAATATATCTTAATATTAATGTATATTCAATTAAGTTATTAATCTATTATTCTATTATTAATATAATATATTACATAAGAATACTGAATATACTACAAGTACCGAAATTTTATCACATACAATCCAACTCTTTTTTTTTTTTTCCAAACAAAAAATATGAAATTCGAAAAAAAAAAAAA